CACACCTTTTATTTTTTCCAGAATAATTTTTTTAGGACCTCTTTTGAAAAATAAATTCATCAAGCCAAAATTTTTGAAATATGAATAAATAGATCCATAAAAAATAGATGCTATAAATAGTCCGAAAAGAGCTATACTTACTGAAAAAAAAGCATTTGACAAAAATTCATACCAATACTCAGAAGAATTAAAATTTGGATGAAAAAGAGTTGTCGATGGAGTTAACCATTTCGATAATAGATCTAAATCTATTACTCCTCCGTTAAAAGGAATTCCTATTGATCCAATGAACAAAGTAAATTGTACTAATACTAGTAGAGGAAATAACATAGTATTGCTCGATTCGTGAGGATACATATAAGTGTACCTATTTCTAAAATAAGTACTAAAATCTCGTATTTTACTTCTTACATTCTTGTCAATTTTAGAGAGGTCTTTTGAAAAAAACCAAAACCTATTCTTATTCATTTTTGAAAAAAGTAAATTCTTATTTACTTCCTTCAGTGTACCCTTTCCCCATAGAGATATTGAATAAAACGAGCTATTTTTTGTACTACTAAAACTACTATAATCTTGAAAATAAATGCGCAAATACCCATCAAAGGTCAGTAAGTACATCCGAAACATATAAAACGCGGTGAATCCTGCTGTGAACCAAGCTATTAGTGCGAAAATCGGTGAGTACAACCAACTATCGTGAAGAATTTCATCTTTAGACCAAAAACAAGCAAGAGGCGGAATACCACAAAGAGAAAGTGTACCTAAAAAAAAAGTAATTTTTGTAATTGGAACATATTTTGTTAAACCTCCCATAAGAACCATATTATGACTTTTCTCTGGTGAATATCCAACAATAGGTTCCATTGAATGAATAATGGATCCGGATCCCAAAAACAATAAAGCTTTAGAATAGGCATGAGTGATCAAATGGAATAAAGCAGCTCGATAAGAGCCTATACCTAAAGCTAACATAATATAACCCAATTGAGACATTGTAGAATAAGCTAAACTTCTTTTAATGTCTCTTTGGGCAAGAGCCAAAGTAGCTCCTAAAAGGACTGTTATTATACCTACTAAACAAATGATATTCATTATGTAAGGTATAACTATGAAAAGAGGAAGAAGCCGAGCTACAAGAAAAATACCCGCTGCTACCATAGTAGCAGCGTGTATAAGAGCCGAAATAGGAGTGGGACCTTCCATGGCATCAGGTAACCATACGTGAAGGGGGAATTGTGCGGATTTAGCAATTGCACCGACAAATAATAAAAAGGCACATAAAGTAACAAATAAAGAATTGACCCCATTATTATGGATCAAGGTATTCACTATTTGGAATAAATCCCGAAATTCGAAACTACCAGTTATCCAATAAAATCCTAAGGTTCCTAATAATAAACCAAAATCTCCTATACGATTAGTTACAAAAGCTTTTTGACAAGCACTCGCTGCAACGGGTCGTGTGAACCAAAAACCTATCAAGAAATACGAACACATTCCCACGAGTTCCCAAAAAATATAAATTTGTACCAAGTTGGAACTAGTAACTAATCCCAACATTGAAGCATTAAAAAAACTCATATGAGCAAAAAATCTTAAATATCCTTGGTCGTGAGACATATAATTGTCACTATAAATAAAAACCAAGATTCCAACAGTAGTAATTAGCATTGACATAATAGAAGTAAGTGGATCGATCAAGTATCCGAACTCTAATAAAAAATCATTATTGATGGTCCAAGACCATAGACATTGATAGGTCAAACTTCCATTTATTTGCTGAATAGCAAAATTGGCTGAAAACCACATAACTATACTTAGCAGTAAAACACTTGGGAAAGCCCACATACGACGAATATCTTTTGTTGCTGTCGGAATAAGTAGAAGTCCAAATCCTATTGACATAGTAACTGGGAGCGGAAAAAGGGGTATTATCCATGCATATTTATATATATATTCCATAAGAAAACAAATTGTTATTTTTTATTATAATTGTTTCCGATTCACCGATTAAGATCTCTTTTTAAAAAACAAAACAATAATAAAACTAAAAGAAAAAAAAAAAGATATTAAAAAGATTGGAATTCTGATTTGTTGTTTTATCAAATATTTTAAATAAGAGTTGCAATGAGTTGGGCAAATAATATGATCAAATAATATGATCAAATAATTAGTCAAGTTTTTTACTTAGTTATTAACTAACTTTCAACTCTAGAAAAAAAAATACTTTTCTGAAACGATATGACACCATATTATATTTTGAATAATTGGATTTTACCTTTCCATTACATTAGATTTATGTACAATTATATATTTGATAAATATTGTATATCCTTATATTTTTTTTTTTGAATTTTTTTTTCAATTATTTCGAGACCTAACACCTTAAGTATAAAACATAATGAAATATATAGATTTAGATATATTTCAGATTATTTGTTGCATATCATAATTGTGCTTTTCTATTTTGAAAAGCACAATTTCAATATAAATCAATATAAATTTTAATAAATAGAAAGACTATAAAAAAATAAAATACACAATACTTAAGTACTTTGAATCCAGTAAACAGAAAGATTCTTATTTTTCATATTACCCGGCTTTAACTAATATGGAAAAGTTAAATAAAATAAAAACATTAGAAAATTTGAATTATTTGTCTTCCAATTCAAAAATAGAAAATTGGAAATTCTTTGATACATGTTAATTAAGATTTTTCCAAGACTTTTTTTTGTGCGACAAAAAAACTTTTTGACTGTCCGGTGGAAACAGATTTAGCTAAAGAAAAAGCCTTTACTGCCGCTAAAAAGCCTTTTTTTTTCCAAAGATTTCTACGAATATGCTTTTTTGACATAGAAGTACGTTTTTTTGGAACTGCCATTCAAAAATAGGTCACTTATTTTTATCGTTGTATGTGAAAGACATATATTTTTCAAAATAAAAATCATTCTTTATTATTCATTATACATACTTATTCTATAAATTTATCTAAATAATATAAGAGCATATTTTTATTTCAGAATAAAAAATAATAAAATAAAAATCAATTAAATAGTAAAATAATAAAAAAAAATATATTCTAAAACAATTTTATTTGAATAGACAAATAGATTTTTATTTTATATATTTTTTCTGATATTTGGATAATGTAATATTAAATATTCAGAATATTAATATAATATTATAATATAAAAAATTAATTTAAATAATATTAATATAAAAAATAAAGTGAATGAGATTCTAAGTTAGAGTATAAATAAATGAAACTAAAAAAAAAAATTTGAATTTTATACCTTGACTGATGACTGAGAACAAAACTCTTGAATTCTGATTATTCTGGATTAACAAAAGCTAGATTTCTAGTATGGAAAAGTTAATTTTTAAAACTGAACTTATGAAGATACTTAATAAATATTATTATTATTTAACATTTCCATTTATATGGAAATGAATCTTTCTTCATTGTTTCCAACTCTATTGAATCTCGACAATTCAACATGAATTTCCTATTATTATTTCAGGTAAGCCACCATGGTGAAATTGGTAGACACGCTGCTCTTAGGAAGCAGTGCTAGAGCATCTCGGTTCGAGTCCGAGTGGCGGCATATATAATAATAAATAATATAGACACAATAGATATAATAGAATATTTTAATCCCCGATTTCAATTCTTTAATAGGGACCCTTTTTATGTTGATGATATTTGTGACCTTAGAACATATATTAACTCATATTTCCTTTTCAATCATTTCAATTGTGATTATGATTCATTTGATGAACTTATTAGTCTACGAAATTGAAGGATTACGTCATTCGTCAGAAAAAGGGATGATAGCTACTTTTTTATCTATAACGGGGTTTTTAGTTATTCGTTGGATTTCTTCGGGACATTTTCCTTTAAGTAATTTATACGAATCATTAATCTTCCTTTCTTGGAGTTTCTTTATTATTCATAGGATTCCGTATCTTGGGAATCATAAAAATAATTTAAGTGCAATAACTGCACCAAGTGCCCTTTTTACCCAAGGTTTCGCCACGTCAGGTCTTTCAACTGAAATGCATCAACCCGCAATATTAGTACCCGCTCTACAATCTCAATGGTTAATGATGCATGTCAGTATGATGCTATTGAGCTATGCAGCTCTTTTATGTGGATCGTTATTATCAGTTGCTCTTATAGTGATTACATTTCGAAATAATATCAATTGTTTTTTGAAAAACAAGAATTTTTTCAGTTTAAGGAAGTCGTTTTTCTTTGGTGAGATGGAATATTTCAAAGAAAGGGGGAGTGTCTTTAAAAATACTTCTTTTCTCTCATTTCAAAATTTTTACAAATATCAATTAATTCAGCGTTTAGACTATTGGAGTTATCGTGTCATTAGTTTAGGTTTTACTTTTTTAACCATAGGCATTCTTTCTGGAGCAGTATGGGCTAACGAAGCATGGGGTTCTTATTGGAATTGGGACCCTAAGGAAACTTGGGCATTTATTACTTGGACCATATTTGCAATTTATTTACATACTAGAACAAATTCAAAATTCCAAGACCAAGGCACGAATTCGGCATTTATGGCTTCTATAGGATTTCTCCTAATTTGGATATGCTATTTTGGGATCAATCTATTAGGAATCGGGTTCCATAGTTACGGTTCATTCCAATTAATATCTAATTAAAGAAAATAAACTATATGACGAATACATAAAAACATCGTCCGATACACAATGAAAATTTGTGGGAGTTTTTGAAAACCGTTTGAATGGGGAAATTATTCAAATGGTTCTCAAAAACCCTAGATATATCTCATTACAATTCTAATTAACTCTTCTTTTTTTTTTCATTCTACAACGAAGAATCGTGAAAATATGAAAGTCAAATAATTATAAGACTTTCTTTCCAATTAATGAAAATTTTATATTTTCAATATATAAAATTAGTATCTATAAAAATAATTAGATAGTATAACTTGTACCTTGTCAACCGATAATGGGAAAACGAAATCAGGATAAATACCAATTCCTATTACAGGTAGAAACATACAGATCGAAACAAATAGTTCTCGTGGTCCAGAATCAAAAAAATTAGAGTTTGGAACATTGAATAGCTTATATCCATAGAAAATCTGACGTAACATAGATAATAAAAAAATAGGAGTTAATATCATTCCAATTGCCATTACAAAAGTCATTAACATTTTTGGCATTAAAAGATATTTTGGGCTGGTAATTATTCCAAAAAATACTAATAATTCTGCAACAAAACCACTCATTCCGGGCAATGCAAGAGAAGCCATCGAGAAACTACTAAACATGGTAAATATTTTTGGCATTGGGATAGATATCCCCCCCATCTCTTCGAGATAAACAAAACGTATTCTATCCCAACAGGTTCCTCCTAAGAAAAAAAGTGCAGCACCAATCAATCCATGAGAGAGTATTTGTAAAATGGCTCCATTGAGTCCCATGCTAGTTATAGAACCAATTCCTATAATTATGAAACCCATATGAGAGACGGAAGAATAGGCAATACGTTTTTTTAAATTGCGTTGACCGAGAGAGGTTGAAGCTGCATAAAGGATTTGTATTATTCCTACTATCACTAACCAGGGAGACAATCTAGAATGAGCATGAGCTAATAATTCCATATTGATCCGAATCAATCCATATGCTCCCATCTTTAATAAGATTCCAGCTAAAAGCATACATGTACTGTAATGTGCTTCCCCGTGGGTATCTGGTAACCATGTATGTAGGGGTATCATCGGTGATTTGACAGCATAAGCAATAAGAAAACCAAAATAGAATATTATTTCCAATGCTGCAGGATATGATTGATTAGCTAATTTTTCTAAATCTAATGTTGGTTCATTGGAACCATATAAACCCATACCTAGAACTCCTATTAAGAGAAAAATGGAACCTCCTGCAGTACACAAAATAAACTTTGTAGCCGAGTACAGGCGTTTTTTTCCTCCCCACATGGATAAGAGTAAGTAAACAGGAATTAATTCTAATTCCCACATGATGAAAAAAAGCAAAAGGTCTCGAGAAGAAAATAATCCTATTTGGCCACTATACATTGCCAACATTAAGAAATAGAAAAATTGCGAATTTCGAGTAACTGGCCAAGCTGCTAAAGTAGCTAAAGTAGTTATAAATCCTGTCAGTAAAATGGGTCCTATGGAAAGTCCATCGATTCCCAGTCTCCAGTGAAAATCAAAAAGATTGATCCATTTAGAATCCTCCTTCAATTGGGTTAATGGATCGTCCAATTGAAAATGATAACAAAAGACATAGGTCATTAGAAGGAGCTCTAGGATACATATACAGAGAGTATACCACCTATACACCTTATTTCCCCTATGAGGGAAAAAAACAATTGAAGAACCTGCAAATATGGGCAAAACAATAAGTATTGTTAACCAAGGAAAATAACTCGTGATAAAGACAAGATAAATTTTTATAAGAAAACCCCGTGCTCGGGAGAAGAATAAGATATTTTCTTTTCTCGAGTACGGGCCTCTGTCGGTAAAGAGGAATCAAATGATTCAAGTGGAGTTTTTTGTCACATATTAATAAGAAAGACCCATGCTGCGAGTTGTTTCATGCCATAAATAAACACGAACACTCAAAAAATCCGTTGGACAAGCGGATTCACATCTCTTACAACCTACACAATCCTCGGTTCTTGGCGCAGAAGCAATTTGCTTAGCTTTACATCCATCCCAAGGTATCATTTCCAATACATCCGTTGGACAAGCTCGAACACATTGGGTACACCCTATGCATGTATCATAAATTTTGACTGAATGTGACATTGGGTCTATAAATTTCAGTTTTGAACACAAAATATTTTCAATCTGGTATAATGATATAAATCAGATATTTTATACCAGATGAATCAATGATTTATCAAAATTTGAAGAATCAATATATTTTCAAATATGTTTATGAGAAAAGGCCAAGATACTTTGATTTCCTTTTAAATAACCATGAAATATGACATATGAATTCAATTTATGTTCATTTTATAAAATTTTTAGATTAATATAAAGATCTTCATTTTTATTTATTTAGATTCTTTATATTTTCACATAGAAAAATTATGACTAATTATTCAGCAAATTCGATTGATTGATACGAATTGATTTTCTGTTACGATAGATCGACGATATAATAGCCAGCCCAATAGCTGCTTCAGCAGCCGCAATGGCTATAACAAAGATTGAGAAAATTTCTCCTTTTAATTGCCGACTATCAAATATATCGGAAAATGCGACGAGATTCATATTTACCGAATTCAGTAGAAGCTCAAGACACATAAGTGCTCTAACCATGCTTCGACTTGTGATCAGTCCATAGATACCGATAGAAAATAAAGAAACACTCAGAAAAAGTACAAGCTCTAACATCATTGACAAATTCCTCATCAATCTTGATTCATTTCAATATAAACAAAAATTCAACCAATTAAGTTGAATAGAATAGAAGAATTACAGGATAAAAGAGCATATTCACAGTAGATAAGAGATTGAATCCTTTTTAATTCTTTGAATTATCAAAATAGAAGTTCTTATTTCTTATTATATTATTGACGAGCCATAGTAATTGCACCTATCAAGGAAACTAAAAGAATTATAGAAATGAGTTCAAAAGGAAGATAAAAATCTGTGGATAAATGAATCCCAATTTGTTGAACGTTACTTATTAAGTCCTGTTCTATAATCTGATTTGATTTTGTAGTCCGAAAAATTCCATACCATGAAGTATCTGGGATAATAGTCATTAATGAAAAAAAAATACTTATACAAATCTGTGAAGTGATCCTATCTCCAATGGTCCACAAATAGGAATCATTGGAATATTCTGAACCGTTCATAAACATAACAGCAAATATTATTAATACATTTATGGCTCCCACATAAATAAGGAACTGTGCGGCAGCTACAAAATAGGAATTCAATGAAATATAGAATAAGGATATACAAACAAGAACCAATCCCAATGAAAAGGCAGAATCAATGGGATTCATAAGTAATACTACTCCCAGACCTCCTAATATAAGAATTGATCCCAAAAAGACTACAAAAATATCATGTATTGGTCCAGGTAAATCCATTATGAAAGAAAAATAAATAAGTCGAAATATTTCATGACCTTACTAAGGGGGCCAGGAAAGGGACTATTTTCTTATATGATACCTTCCTAATTGAATCAAAAAAAAAAATCATATAGATAAAATAAAGTTATTTGGCTAATCCTACTTGATTCCAAACCAAATCTTAGTAATTGGTAATCGTTCTTGAACCAAGGGGTTTTTCTTTTTTCATTTGAGTTGTTGAATCCATAACTGTTTGAATTGTGTAATCTCCAATTATTGACATTGGTAACCGACCCAAAGAAATTTGATTATAATTCAATTCGTGACGATCATAAGTAGAAAGTTCATATTCTTCAGTCATCGATAAACAGTTTGTTGGACAATACTCGACACAGTTACCGCAAAATATACAGACTCCAAAATCAATACTATAATGAAGCAATTGTTTTTTATTAATATCTTTTTCAAATTTCCAATCAACAATAGGAAGGTCTATGGGACATACGCGAACACATACTTCACAAGCAATACATTTATCAAATTCAAAGTGAATTCGACCACGAAAACGCTCTGATGTTATTGATTTTTCATAAGGATATTGAATAGTGACAGGTAAACGATTTGTATGGGATAAGGTAATTATGAAACTTTGTCCAATGTACCTTGCAGCTCGTATTGTTTGTTTGCCATAATTCATGAACCCAGTAACCATAGGGAACATATTATAGATATCCATGAATAAAATTTATTTTTATTTCTCTTAGTTGAGATAAGTTATGAATATAGAATATCATTATTGTTTTCTCTTCATTTCTTATTTTTTTTTTTAGAGTTTTATAGTGAAACAAGTTGAGAAGAAGTTGTCAATAATAGATTACCTAGAGAAATAGGTAAAAGAAATTTCCATCCAAGATTTAATAACTGATCCATTCTCATCCTAGGTAAAGTCCATCTTGTTGTGATAGGAATGAACAGAAACAAATAAGCTTTAGCTAATGTAATAAAGATACCAATTACTATTACAAAGACTCTAAACATTTTATTTATTCCAAAAAGTTCAGTAATAGATATGTATGGAATGGAAAAATTCCACCCACCTAAGTAAAGAATTGTTACAAATAATGAGGAAACTAATAGATTTAGGTAAGAAGCAAGATAAAAGAACCCATATTTTATACCTGAATATTCGGTTTTATAACCTGCTACTAATTCCTCCTCTGCTTCTGGTAAATCAAAGGGTAATCTTTCACATTCTGCTAGAGAAGACATTAGAAAAACTAGAAACCCTATGGGCTGACGCCACAGATTCCATCCCCCAAAACCATATTTGGACTGTGCTTCAATTATATCAACTGTACTTAAACTATTAGATAATTATAGTCGATGATAACATCACTGCTCCAATCGCTATTCCAAAACCGTACATGAAACCTAAGCTTCATACGGCTCCTCTATGGCCACAAATAAATGTAAGGTAAGGACTAATTGCTTTCCTTGGACTCTATAGAATATAAAAGAATGTAAAGATAATTCGGGGGTTGGAGAATCCTCAATTTGACCAATAAAATTCTGTCTGCTAGAATAATAAAAAGCACTTCCGAATTGATCTCATCCTTTATAATGATATAATCAGAATTTATAAAATTTCTCTTTGTTCAGCAATAACTTAATCCTTCAATTAAATGCTCGTCATAAATAGAAAGAATTGGGCATTAGTTAATTAATCATTATTATGAACTTTTTATTCTATTATTGTATTGCATTCTATTTGTCTTTTTTCTGTTCTTCTTTCTGAAAACTCAAAACTAAAAGCAAATAAAATAAAGGATTAATTCGTTCTTGATAGTTATTTCTTTAATCAGCGATATAGTAGCATACTCTAGATCGGAATCGTGGGGAAGTACTGCTTGATTATTTCTACCAACTTCAAGCCCTTATTATGATTCATTTTATGCAAAAATTTACTTTTTTTATTACCTTACATTGTTTCTATTACTTATCCTTTGCGTACTTTGGTGTTCCTAACTGCCCACTTCTTTTTGATTGATCCCTAGTATAGTAAGAAATACTTTACTGTTGATCTTTTGCATCCGCTTCAAGATATGACGATTAATCAAATAATTTCAATCTTGGGATAAACAATTTATGTTTACTTCAATTTCCTTCTTATACTCTAGGGAATGAGATTTTTTTTTACTGCAAATTGAGTAGCAGTTTTGTTTCACTCATATAACTATCTGGTTTAACTCATCGAACTAAAATGTTGAATAAAAAAAAAAATAAAGAGATTTGTTCATTTGTTCAAGACTTTCAATTTCTTTCTTTTGACTTACTTTATAAAGCTTGAAAATGAAATAAAATAAGAAAAAATATTATATTATTTCATATTTAATTAGATTTCTATTGTATTTAAATTGAAATTCATTTTTTATCTCTTTTCTAGAAAAGAGATAAAAAGTTCATGTTCCAACGAATCACACGTAGAGATATTGCTAATACACATAGAGTTAATGGTATTTCATAACTAATTGATTGAGCTGCAGCTCGTAGACCGCCTGAAAAGGAATACTTATTATTTGATCCATATCCTGACATAAGAAGACCAATGGGTACAATGCTTGAAATGGCAATCCATAAAAAAACACCTATACTGAGATCAGCTAAAACAAGGTGATATCCAAAAGGAATTACTAAATAACTTAGTAGAATTGATATAACCGCTATAGAAGGCCCTACCCTAAACAAACGAATATTCCCTCTAGATGGAAGAAGATCCTCCTTCAAAAGTAGTTTGGTTCCATCCGCTAAAGCTTGAAGAATCCCTAATGGGCCGGCATATTCAGGTCCAATACGTTGTTGTATTGCTGCGGATATTTTTCTTTCTAACCACACAATGACTAATACCCCCATTGTGATTCCTAAGACAAGGGTGAAAATGGGCACAAAAATCCATACGAGTCCATAGACTTCTTTTAAGGATTCTAATTTATAAAAAGAATTAATAGTTTGTACTTCTGTCGTATCAATTATCATTTCAACGATCAACTTCTCCCATAATGATATCTATACTACCTAGTATCGTCATGATATCAGCCAATTTCATTCTTTTAACTAGCTGAGGAAGAATTTGCAAATTGATGAAACCGGGTGGACGAATTTTCCATCTCCAGGGAAAAACACTACTATCTCCTATTAAATAAATTCCTAATTCTCCTTTTGGAGATTCTACCCTTACATAAAGTTCTTGTTTTAACAATTCAAAATTGGGTGAAAGTTTTTTAGTAAGAAATCTATATTCAAAATTATTCCATTCGGAATTCTTTGTCGTATGAAAGCGGCGGTTTTCTAAATTTTCATAAGGTCCTCCGGGAATTCCTTCTAAAGCCTGTTGAATTATTTTTATGGATTCTTCCATTTCACCGATTCGTACTAAATAACGAGCTAATGTATCGCCCTCTTTTTGCCATTTGACTTCCCAATCAAATTTATTGTAACACTCATAACGATCAACTTTACGAAGATCCCATTGGATTCCAGAAGCTCGTAACATTGGTCCTGATAAACCCCAATTTATTGTCTCCTCCCCACTAATAATGCCCACTCCTTCAACTCGTTCCAAAAAAATGGGATTTCGCGTAATAAGTTTTTGATACTCAACAACTTCTTTTAAAAAATAATTACAGAAATCAAAACATTTATCTATCCAGCCATAAGGTAAATCCGCAGCTACTCCTCCGATGCGGAAATAATTATGCATCATTCGCATACCTGTGGCGGCTTCGAATAGATCATATATAAATTCCCTCTCTCTGAAAATATAGAAAAAGGGAGTCTGTGCACCGATATCGGCCATAAAAGGGCCAAGCCATAACAAATGGGAGGCTATACGACTTAGTTCCAGCATAATCACTCTGATATAACTGGCTCTTTTAGGCACTTGAACACTTTCCAATCGTTCTGGTGCATTTACTGTTATTGCTTCTGTGAACATAGTAGCTAAATAATCCCAACGTGTTACATAAGGCAAATATTGTATAATTGTTCGGTTCTCCGATATTTTTTCCATCCCTCTGTGTAAATAGCCTAATATAGGCTCACAGTCAATAACATCTTCACCATCCAGAGTAACGATCAGCCGAAGAACACCATGCATTGATGGGTGGTGAGGGCCCATATTGACTATTATGAAATTTTTTCTTGTAGCCGGTACAGTCATATTTTTTTTTCCTTAATTCTTTATTTCATGAATTTCTTAAAATGAAAAATCTAATGTTAATAACTGAACTAAGAAAAAATAATTAAAAAACAAAAAATAACAATGATAAGAATAAGAAACTAAAAGAAAAAATTCAAATAAAATCAACGATTTTTTGGTTCCCGAATATCTAACTGATCCATTAATTTCTTATAACGCACTTTCTTTTTATTTGACAAATAGGTCAATAATCGTTGACGTTTTCCCAGAATTATTCGTAGACCTCTTTGCGATAAAAAATCTCTTTTGTGCAATTCTAAATGTAAAGTAAGTTTCCTTATCTTGTTGGTGAAATGGAATACTTGAAATTCAACAGACCCGCTATTTTCTTCTTTTTTTTCTTGTGTAATAACTGAGATTAATGAATTTTTGACCATAAATTAAGATTTATATCTGTCTTTTCTGTTAATTTTACCGATCAGAAAAAATAATAGTATTTATTATGTTATTTATTTTTATTTAGTATACATCAAAATTGGATTTATTTTATTCATATACTCATTTGTTTTTTGTTTATGTGGTTGGTTTATATTTTCTATATTTGATCCAAATTCAATTGAAAATTGAATTTGGATCAAAAGATCTGATATATATGTATTCACGAAAGAGAACAATTTCCATTCTTTTGACTTAAAGGGATTCCGCTCCTCCTAGTGAAATTTTATACACTATAAAATCAGCATTATATATTATAATTTTATATAGTGTATATATTGAGGTTTTCATCTACCAAATATATCACACAATATTGAGTAAATCTACTATAAAATTTTTAATTTTCATTGGAATTGAATTTATTCTGAATTGTGAATACATCTGTATTCTTGACATACTGAAACGACTGCTGTTATTAGTATCAAACCAATAGCGATTCATACAAGCTAAATCTTCTAATCGATAATTGGGCCAAAGAAAAGATTTTAATTTCATCAAAATTTTTTCATCTGTATTAATATGCTTGTCCTCATTCAAAACTTGCCCGCAGTTTCTTATTTTGTTTTTATTGCAAAATCTTGGATTTTTATCCACAACATTAACATTACAATTTTCGGAATTGAAACAAATTCGAATTCGAAACTCTCTCCTACGTATGGGAGATAAAATATTTTCAGGAATAAGGAAATCATAATTATTTTTGTCTCCATTAAAAAATATATTGCTGTGTCGTACAATGTATTTTTTGAACTCCCCTTTTTCAATATATCCCTTTTTTGTGTATTTATTATTCGTTTGGTGCTTCTTATCGACCAATGAAGTATCTATAGTTTGATATATAATAGATTTTCCATCCCTTCTTATAGATATACAAATTGGTTCAATAAGAAATACTCCCCTTCTTATCAAATTTTTAAGAACTAAGTCCTTTTGAATAAATATTTCTTCTAGGTTTATTTCGTCTTTTTTAACCGAGTATATAGCAGCTTCTTTTAGATCTTTCACTCCAAGTAGAACACAATATGTCCTTATATTTTTTAATATTTTTTCATTCGAGAGATTAGTCCATCTTAATTGAAAAAGTAAAGAGTTTTTTAAAAGGGAATCTAGTTCCATTTCCTTATTGGTCTTATATTTTTTTTGTTTTATACTATATTTCATTTCTAATCTTCCGTAATCTTCTTCAACAGCTTTTTTATTCTGTTGTTTTAGTAGATTCAATACAAAATTTCCTTCGTTTTGTTGTTCGTGTTCTTCCTGTTCAAAATTTTCTACTTTAAGATCTTTTTTTTTTTTATATAATATATTAAGATTTTTCTTTGGATTTCTGTTGATGTTTTTACTTTTTTCTTTTGTATAAAAATTGAAAAAGAGTGATTTTATTGGGATGATCCAAGGTTGAATCTTATATACATCAAAAAGTAGCCCAAGTTCTGGAAAGAACCAAGGTTCTAGATTGGCATTATTTGATTTTGATGCGGTATCACAGAACCTTTTTTTATTCATTCCCATGCAATCAAAAATTTCTTTTTTTTGATTGCATGGTTTGATCTCTTGATGAATCATATTCCTTTTATTAATATTAATTTTAGTCTTAGCCTTTTTATGAATCTTTCTGCGAATATCAGCATTGGTCCAGATCTCAATATTTTTTCTAAAACAAATAGAAAGAGTTCTACAATCAAAATATTTTCTATCCAAATTGATATTCCTATCAATAATATATTCTTTTTCTAGATAATCATTACTAGGTATACTTACCAATACATAAAATGATTCAGGTTTCGATGTAGTGGAATGATATGGAATTTTTTGGGCCTCTTTTATTTCTAATGTCGATTCAGAAATATATGAATTAGGGGGGTTTATGTATTGATATGATAAAATATCATATCTGTAATGTTTTTTCCATTTGTCTTTTTGACTCATAAATGAATTCGCTGCATAGTCATTTTTTTTTATGGAATTTACTTTTTTATATAAATCCAATTGAATTGATTCCCCTTTTTTAATCATATGAGGTTTATTTCTTTTATTTCGCCATTCTTTAGGTACTAATCGAGACCTTCTTTTTTGAGATAAATCATATTGATAATGACCTTTTAACCAGTTTTTCCATTCGTTCATTACATATGTATGAATTTTTTTATATCTTGATTTGGGATGAAATATTCCATGTACCATACAAAAGTCTTTGAATTTATCCTTAAAAAGGGGAGAGTTCCCTTGATATTGAAGTATAGGTCTCAAGTGATACTTATTAAATAATTGGTTAAGTAATTGGGTTTGTGATAATTTGTAAAATACATATGCTTGAGACAGGGAAGATAAGTTCCAATAAATATTAGAATTTTTATTCCCTTTTTTAGTATTATAAGTATTTGGAAAAAAAAAATTTATAGTCAAAATCAAATTCATTTTATTTTTATTTATTTCATCAATTCCTTCTTTTTTTTGATCTCTTTTATTGTTGTAAATGGATTTATTAAAGATCTTTTTTGTTGATTCAAAGAAAAGTTCCGCATTGATCTTAGAAAAGGTAATGGAACATAACAAAATATCTATGTATATTTTTTCAATGAATGATTTGATAAAGTAATGCGATTTACGCATTAATCGAATATTTTGCCTTTTTAAAATTTTCCAAAGATGTTTATATGATTCCAATATTTTATTATCATAAATTAGAACTATCTCTTTTTCTTTCTTTTCTTTTGTGGTTTGTTCAATTTGATTTTTTATTTTGATTGTCTTATCAGAAAGATCTTTCATTTTTCTTTCTATTAGTGAATAATTTAACCAATTTATCGGTCGAATTAGAACGGGTGATTCGTGAATAATCTTATTATTTCTTTTGAAATCTTTCTCGTTTTCATTCGGTTCATATATTTTTTTTTTCTTCAATTCAAAGAATAAAGTTGGATTTACTTTCTCCAGTTTTTTTATTATGAGTTTTATAACTCGAATTATTTTGATAACCCATTTTGTTTTTTCTTTTCTAACTTTTATAATTCTTTTTTTATTTAAAAATTTTATAATTTGGAAAAATTTCTTTTTTACCTTTCTATTTATTTTTTTGAGTTCTTTATAAATAGGTTTAAAAAAAAAAGGTCGTTTTTGGAGAGAATCGAAGGTAAGTTTTGTTTCCGTTCCCCAGACTGTTAAAAAACAAAAATTTTGTTTTTTATTTTTTTTTTTCATTTGATCTCTATGGTGAGATCGTACCTTAGATTTTTGCCAAGGTTTTAGACAAAAAGGATGTACAATCTTTATCTGAATACCGTCTGTTAACCAATCTTGGGGAAATTCTGTTTCTGATAATTGAACACCATTATAGGTGCATTTAATATATTTTTCTTTATTCCATTTCTTAAAATCCTTGTGCCATTCCGGGGCTTGGAATAATAAAATACGTAAAATGTTTTTAGCTATGATTAATAAAGGCAATATCATGTATTTTCTAAGAAAAGATTGGATTATTAACGTAAAACTTCTTATTGCTTGAGTATATAGAAGGGAATCCAAAATTTCTGATCTTTCTAACTCTTCGTTTTGATCTTTTTTTTCCTCTTTCTTCTTTTCTTCTTTTGTATCTTCATTTTCAAAATTGGCAATTTTAAATTCTGATTCTTGTTCTCTCCCCATCCAATTCCTAAAAATGAGATTCTTCATTTCGTTGATATCAAAAAATGAAAAAAAATATGTTTTGTCTAGCCGATCCAAAAAAAGTGGGGAATTTAAATTTGCTTGAAAAAAGTTACAAATAACTGTTTTACGTCTTTGAGCGCGCATGGATCCTTTGATTAAATTGCGACGAAAATCAAATTGTTGGGAGTAACGTATCAAAGTTATCTCTTCCGTTTCATCACTATTTGGATCAGCATCTTCATAAATTATGGCACGTTTGGCTCTTCTTGAATGAATCCCACTATCTTCTTCTGTAAATTCTTCTTCCTCTTCTTCAAAATCCTCGGTTAATTCGTATGACCATTGGGAAACCTTTTTAGTAACTTCTTCTCTTCTAATTCCAATAGATTTATTTTTCATTATTTTTTGATCTTTTGTATGTGTTGTAATTACATCAAATACAAATTTCAAAGATTTTTCTTTATTTTCTGATTCTTTTTTTTCTGTTTTTTCTGTATAATTAAAAAAAGATTTACGATAGAGTTCTAAGGAATTATTAAGAAGTAGATCATGAATCTTATTTATCAAAAAAATTTCTTCTAAATATTCTGTATCTGTATAAGGATTCATAATTGCACGTGAATATAATTTTTTTATCGTTCCTCGATATGGTCCGTTTAAAAAAGGATCATATGCTTTCGGCAAACATTTTTTTTTTTTTTTATCATCGCAGATTAGGGTTCTTTTTTCAAGCATATCCAGACTAGCATTTTTTTCTAAAATTTTGATTCGGCTTCTCAATTCATTGTTTAAATTGCACTTTTTTTTTTCATTGGTATGAATCCAAGAATTAGAAATAGAAAGATCTTTGTCATAGATGTAAAAAGAAATTCTTCGTTCTAGCATTTCCGAAAAAGTAGATAAACTAGGTGGATATGTAAAGGATATTTTTTGTTTCCCATCACTTTTACATGTAAAAAAAAAAAATTGTGACATTTCATTGCGTAAAGCATTTTCTAATTCATCATTTTTTATATATCGTAATGGACGATTCCATCGTTTATAATCGAAAAAAAAAGTGATAA